ATTGGACTTTACTCTTTTTTTGTTTCCGAAGTAACTCTCATCAACTAGCACTATTCTGATGTGAACCTTATAGACATAATTAATAAAACCGGCTAGATCTAAAATACTAGCATCCCCTTCATACGATCCGCTGAGGAAGCGGCATTTTGTATGACATTCTACAAAGTGGATATCATGTTATGATACATGTCTAAGTCTTGAAAAAAGTTGGATTTAAAAAATCTTGTTTCTTTGAACATGAAGAAATAAAGAAACCATTGCAATTGCTGGAAATACTAGGCCCACTAATGGCACGAAAATAGAGGGTAAGTTGAGAGTTGTCATAGAATGGGTACCCCGATTTAATATTTGTACCTGTTATTCTTATATTATATATTTTTAAATGAGTTATTAATTATAATTCGTATATAATTATACTATAAGTGAGTATATATAATAATTGAGTATATAATAAGTGCAAGGAATATAGAATGGAATATATGTATGATAATCCATTTCTTTCATATGCTTTTTTGATTATTTTATTCTTGTCTTCTAATTTGAATTTAATAAAGAGTTTCTTACAAATTCCCGTTAGAATACGATCCAACAGAGATTATTAGTAATTTAGTAATAATTAAAATTCTTGGGAGATATGGAAAGAGGCAAGACTCTATATATCTATTTGAATTATATATATACATACGGAACATTAAGGTTAAATTAGTTTTATTTGCCTTGCCTAATATAATGTCACAAAAATAAGAATTAACCCTTTCATCTTGTTGATAGAAGTTTTCTAATTACTAATCAGTATAAGTAATGTGGGTAAAAAAGATCTCGAAAACAACATAACGAATTTTCTGCAACTTTAGAAAACCCAATCCTTCTCATTTTGACTTTGATTCTGATAAACTAACTACTTTACTTGTTCGCCACAAAAAAAATAATTGAATTTAGAGCTCTACTTGATTGAATTTTGATTATAAAGGAAAGAAAGTGTGGAGCTGAAATAACTCATCGAGAACACCTTTTAAAAGATTACGTGGTACAATTGAATCAAATAAGCCTTTATGGAATAAATATTCAGCCGCTTGTGAACCTTCGGGTACTGTCTTATTCAATGTTTGTTCAATTACTCGTTTACCCGCAAATGCAATGTAGGCATTGGGTTCGGCAATAATGATATCCCCCAACATACCAAAACTGGCTGTCACCCCACCAGTAGTAGGGGATGTAAGGATTGATACATAGAATAACTTTTTATTTGATTGATAATCATATAAAGCAGCAGATATTTTAGCCATTTGCATCAAGCTCAAACTTCCTTCTTGCATGCGTGCTCCTCCAGAAGCACATACTAGAATAAGAGGTAGAAATTTATTGGTAGCATGCTCGACCAAACGGGTGATTTTCTCGCCTACTACAGATCCCATACTACCCCCCATAAATTGAAAATCCATAACCCCAATTGCTATAGGAATACCATTTAGTTGACCTGTGCCTGTTTGAACAGCCTCAGTTAATCCTGTCTTTCTTTGATAAGAATCAATACGCTCTTTATAAGGTTCCTCCTCCGAATGAAATTCAATGGGATCTAGAGAGACCATGTCTTCATCCAGAGGATCCCAAGTACCGGGATCAACCGAAAGTTCGATTCTATCTGAACTACTCATTTTCAAATGATATCCACATTGTTCACAAATATGCATTTTTGACTTACAAAATTTCTTATAATTTAATCCATAACAATTTTCGCATTGAACCCATAAATACCTGTATTTTTGAGTTACCTCAAGATCATTCGAAATTTTAGTTAAATCACTACCATTCGGGGTAGTTTTTATACAAGAATTCTTGTTTTCACTACGATTAAAACCTTCATCACAAATATAACTAAAAATGTAGCTGTTACCAGAATTCTCACTACCACTTAAAATGTAACTATCAATATGGATTTGAGAACGAAGATAACTGTCAATGCAACTATTAATATGATTATTCCAACTATATTGAGTATCAGACATGGAACGATCAGAGTGTAGATCGTCACCCTTAGATACATTATTCAGATAACTATAATTCCGATAACTATAAAAAGAACTTTCTACTTCACTCAGAAAAGAATGATCATTATCAATCTCAAAAATCTGATTTTCAATATCAAAATATATGGAATAACTGTCCCCATTACTATCCTTAACTAAAAAAGTGTCATCGGAGATGAAATTCCTAATGTCCCGAACGCCGAATAAATGATCAACATTATTGTAACTAGAACTAGTATTCTCACCCCAACGAGGAATTTTTTTATACGTATCAGTTATAATAGGATCTTCACTACCACAGGTATTTTCAATAGGACCAAGACTGTCCATTGATTTACTTAGCTTACATCTGTATTTTAACTCCTCGTTAGACAACATCAAATTGAACCGCCGTTTTTCCATAGAGCTTTCTTGTCCCCTAATTTACACGAAAATACAATAGATGAATAGTCATTCGATGAAAAATCATTTGA